TATTATAACCATAACAAAGGCTACTTATTGATAAAACAAAAGATATATATCTTTTGTTTTTAATGTAATGTCTTTTCTTTTAACAATAAAAAAATATTTTTTATCCATCGAACCCCGAAGGAAGATCTTTCTTTGATGAAACGTTTTCTATTTTTTTTTTTTTCTATTGTTTTTATAATTGATCAGGCATACCTATACTGCAATAAGATGAAGACTGCAATACTATGAATGACTCGCTATTTACTCGTTTTCTAGGTCATAATCATAAGATTCTTTAGGAGAGATGGCCGAGTGGTTCAAGGCGTAGCATTGGAACTGCTATGTAGGCTTTTGTTTACCGAGGGTTCGAATCCCTCTCTTTCCGTACCTTCCTTCACCTAATTCACGAACATTACTCACCGAAATGTATCAAATAAAATAAGAACAATTACCGGTCACTTACCTTTTTGGATCGAATTTTAAAGATTCGAATTTGCTCTATTTTCCAATTGTGGAAAACTGTGGAAATTCCCTTGGTTGACCCCGGTAAGAGAATGGGGATTTGTTGTTGTTGGAACTTCCATTTTATGGATGGAATTTTGTATATTTTTTGAAAAGGCTTTTTCGCGGACTCCTCGTTCATTTACCCAACCGTCGGTTGGGTAAATGCCTTTCAGTTTTTCGATGATCAAATATTTTATTTATAATTGAATTAATTATTCAATAACCTGCTTTCTTTTTTGGCTAAGTTTGCTCATTGCTGGGTTGATAAAGAAGTAAGCGTTTCAATGGGCTCTCCAAAAATCGTTTGGGCTTGATTTCCGGGCATCTTGGCGACGGCACTCTCCACCTCGTAGAGCTGAGGAAATTCTATGTCTCTATAAAATAGAGAATCTATCCATGACTGACAATTATAATCAAACTCACGTAGTAAGTTAAGCAACTCATGTAGTTCTTGATCTACATAGAATCTAAACCAAAATTAGAAATTCGGTTCTAATTTGACGAATGAATGGAATGGGAGATAGTTTATTCTCCTATTCGCGCATACACGCACCATCTGTATCCTGCTGTGTTGGACCCTCATCGCCATCCGTTTCATGTCTTTTGACAATTCCTCTCGTTCTTCTCGGATGCTCTTTTGAGCGAGAGGATACTTCATTGAAACCTCCTAAAATTTGTATTTTTCGATTACTCGATTCTATTTATTACTTTATGATATATATGATATATCGAATTACGATTTTTGAATTGGAAATTTACATTAATGAAAAATTAGGGCTATACGGACTCGAACCGTAGACCTTCTCGGTAAAACAGATCAAACTTATTATTATCAAAATGATTCGAACTGTTTCAAAGACCCAACGTGCATTTTTTTTTGCATTGGGCTCTTTCATCAACTGATATAAATATCAGCGAGTCCGCCATCCTTTTTCTTAACAGAAAGATAACGAGATGGCTCCGCGTGCTCTGACTCTTTATTTTTATTCAGTAGCAATACCAAAGTGTTTCAAAAAAGAGTTATCTTGACGTAGGTCTGCCTTCGGCCTATATCAACCTAAGTTAAATGGAGTCTCTATCGCTCTGCCCAAAGCATCAAATATGAAACTTCATACACCTTCAAGTTCATAGGACAAAAAGAGATTTTTTTGAGGTACTTATACTCATTATGCCTAGCATTGAATGGACTGAATATTCACCTTATCAATTATTAAATCAATGATGGGTTCTATTTCTTGGCGCCTAAATTGGGACCTCAATTGGACCAACCAACCATTTGTCAGGCTATTGTTCTCTTGTTCCTTCGAATCCATGGAGTAAGACGTCGACTTTTTACTAAGATAAATTCTGTTGATTACATGATGGACTCCTCTGAAAAAACATTGGCGCGCGTGTAAACGAGGTGCTCTACCAACTGAGCTATGGCCCTTGTGTTTGTGATAAATATTTTATCATTATATAAATTCTTGTCAAGGTGAGTATTGCATAATCTGACATGATAGCTCTCTGATCTGTTTCCTGTCAAGGGTATTGCTTAGAAATAAGATTCCATCTATAATCTATCAATGTGACGGGTTCCTTTTTTTTGTTTCTTTATGATAATAAATGACCTACTTAACCCAGCGGTTAGAGTATTGCTTTCATACGGCAGGAGTCATTGGTTCAAATCCAATAGTAGGTAGAACTTATTAGATACCGCACAGCCAATGGTATCTAATAAGTATTTCTACCCACCTTCTTTTTTTGATTTATTTTGTATCTTTTCCATACCCTACTACTTCTTATTTTTTCTATTTTTTGAGTTGTTTCTTGTTGCACCAAAATCTGATTACACTTGATTGGATTCAATCGGTAGAATCCAAATAGAATATGGTGTATAATCAAAATTTCTTTTTCTTTATTCTTCTATATTCTATTCGGACGCACCAACAACTAGTTATAAAATTGTATTGAGAGCCTCGACTCGCGTCCTAGCTCGTCGGAGAGCTAAATTTGCCTCAATTGTTTGTCTCTTGCCTTCAGCGCTACTTAAATTAGCTTCAGCTATTTCAAGAGTTTGTTGAGCTTCTTGCGGATCAATGTCACTGCCCCTCTCTGCATCATTTACTAAAATGGTTATTTCATTATTGCCTATTCTAGCGAAACCGCCCATCAGAGCTATTGTTAACCATTGATCGTTAAGACGTATTCTCAAAATTCCTATATCTACAGCCGTGGCAATAGGTGCGTGATTTGGTAATACACCAATTTGGCCGCTATTAGTCGATAAAATGATTTCTTGCACTTCCGAATCCCAAACAATTCGATTAGGGGTCAGTACACATAGATTTAAGGTCATTTCTTCAATTTGCTCTCCACATCTAAGTTCATAGCCTTCGCGGTAGCTTCATCGATATTACCTACCAAATAAAAGGCCTGTTCCGGAAGACCATCTAATTCCCCGGAAAGGATCAGTTGAAAACCCCTAATTGTTTCTGTTAGACCAACATATTTTCCTGGAGAACCGGTAAAAACTTCTGCTACGAAGAAGGGTTGTGATAAGAAACGCTCAATTTTTCGTGCTCTTGCTACGGTTAAACGATCCTCTTCGGACAATTCGTCCAACCCAAGGATAGCTATAATGTCCTGAAGTTCTTTGTAACGTTGTGAAGTTTGCTTAACTTTTTGCGCAGTTTCATAATGTTCCTCACCAACAATTCTAGGTTGGAGCATAGTTGATGTTGAATCTAAAGGATCTACTGCTGGATAGATACCTTTTGCAGCGAGTCCTCTTGATAGTACGGTAGTAGCATCTAAATGCGCAAATGTTGTGGCAGGAGCGGGGTCCGTCAAATCGTCCGCAGGTACATAAACGGCTTGAATAGAAGTTATGGATCCCTCTTTGGTAGAAGTAATTCTTTCTTGCAAAGAACCCATTTCTGTACTAAGAGTGGGTTGATAACCTACAGCGGAAGGCATTCTTCCTAATAAAGCGGATACTTCGGATCCTGCTTGGACGAAACGAAAAATATTGTCGATAAATAGAAGTACGTCCTGTTCATTAACATCGCGGAAATATTCCGCCATGGTTAGGGCAGTCAAGCCAACTCTCATACGAGCTCCCGGCGGTTCATTCATCTGACCATAGACTAGAGCGACTTTTGATTCCGCAATATTTTGTTCATTAATCACCCCAGATTCTTTCATTTCCATGTAAAGATCATTTCCTTCACGAGTGCGTTCGCCCACTCCGCCAAATACGGATACACCTCCATGAGCTTTTGCAATGTTGTTGATCAATTCCATGATGAGTACGGTTTTACCCACTCCGGCCCCCCCGAATAGCCCGATTTTTCCTCCACGACGATAAGGAGCTAAAAGATCCACTACTTTAATCCCCGTTTCAAAAATAGATAATTTTGTATCTAACTGTATAAAGGCAGGCGCAGATCTATGAATAGGAGATGTTGTGCGAGTATCTACAGGACCCAAATTATCAACAGGCTCTCCAAGAACGTTGAAAATTCGTCCGAGAGTCGCCCCACCAACTGGAACACTTAGAGGAGCTCCTGTATCAATCACTTCCATTCCTCTCATCAGACCATCTGTAGCACTCATAGCTACAGCTCTAACTCGATTATTTCCTAATAATTGCTGTACCTCGCAAGTTACATTAATTTGCTGGCCAACCGTATCTTGACCTTTAACTACCAAAGCGTTGTAAATATTAGGCATCTTGCCCGGTGGAAAGGATACATCCAGTACCGGACCAATGATTTGAGCAATACGCCCCAGGTTTTTTTCTTCAAGAGCGGAAACCCCAGGACCCGAAGTAGAAGTAGTAGGATTGATTCTCATAATAATAAAGTATTATATGTCGAAATTTTTTTTGCAAACAAAAATAAATAAAAAAATGTCCGATAGCAAGTAGATCGGTTAATTCAATAAGAAATGGGAATTAGTACTCGATTTCGTTGGTACTATCCAACCGAATCCAATTCAATTGTTTACTCATTCAATGAGTGCATTTTCAAACTTAACCAACCCATTTTTAAAAATAAATATAAAATTAATATAATATATATCAAAGTAGATGAATAAGAATTCAGAATTATATATGCGGAGATGTTGTATTTCTCTATCATTATAGACAATCCCATTCATATTATCTATGGAATTCGAACCTAAACTCTATTTATGATTCATCATTTTTATGACATTGGCCGTTGTTTCTTATTTCATCATTTCTATTTACACTTATTTATTCTTTGAATAAAAAAAGAAATCAAATTATTTATACCTTTTTTTTTGTTGATTGATAAATTCCGCATATTCATATTACTATTCTATTTACTATTCTATTTTCACATTTAGGATTTACATATACAACTAGAACATATATCACTCTCAAGCGTTAATTTCTTATTATTTATCTATTTATATATTTACTTTACAAATTACAAAGAAAGAAAGTAAGTAATGCGAAACTTTCAAAACAAAAAACGGATTGGGTTGCGCCATACATATAAAATAGTATA